ATTTTTTTTTCTATTCTAGTTATAACTTTAGCAGTTTTCTTGAACCATATCTATCAAACCTCCTTCAGGAAAAAAAGAACTTTACTATATTAAAATTAAAGTTAAAGAATATAAATAATAATATAAAAAATATTACATAATGTAACTAATAAATAATATTATTGATTGATATAGTACCTCTAATATAATTAAATATAAATAAACATAAAGAACATAAATAAGATAACCCTTTTAAAATATAATATATTATGTGATATAATATGGAATAAATAATATATATATATATATATAATTTAACAAATTTTAAAATAAGAATTAAAATATGAAATATTAAAAATAATATAATATTAATGTGTTTTTTACATTATAACACGAATAATATAAAAAATAATATAAAAAATGGAATCGAATACCATATTAAATGCTCCTTTAATTAATATATCCCTTTTTTTTCTAATAGAAATGGAATAGAATAAGACATAAATTTTTTTCTGTTTTTCGGTTATGAATACGGAATGGCTATGAATGCTATGCAATTTGTCCCACCCGCTCTAGAGATAATAACTACAGCCCAGTTTACTCTTCGTTTTCTAATCTTACATTAACTCGAACTATCTTTTCATAATCTCATTCAGTTAGTTTTGATTGAAACTTGTTGTCCATTTATATATATGATTTAACATGCCAACTATTAAACAACTTATTAGAAACGCAAGACAGCCAGTCAGAAATGTCTCGAAATCCCCCGCTCTTCGGGGATGTCCTCAGCGCCGAGGAATATGTACTAGGGTGTATGTGTGACTCGTTCAGATTATATTATAATATGGATGGAACAAAAAAGCAAATGAAAGGAAAGAATTTTTCCAGTATTAATGATCATTACCAGTGAATAAGATAAAATGGAAGAACTCCAGTCACTATCTAAAATGAAAAAGATCTATTCATATGAAATTTATGGTTTCCATTGGTGTAAATCCGATTGATTTAAGATGAGAAAAAATTTCCCATTGGTAGCGAACGTTATCCATTAAGCGGGTAATCTTATTTTTAGGGCAAAACAAAAAAATTATGCTCCCATTCTTGCAAGAACGGACTAACAGGGCCAGCTATCTAGCTAACCTTCAAAATTCAATACCGTTACTGTATAAGTGGATCTCATTGTAAAAGACCTATTACTGGATAATTCATGGGTAGAGCCAAAAAGTTTGAACTGTACAAGTTATCAATAACATTCAGTAAATGAAGTAAAGGGCTCCGGTGTATAGAGAGGACCTCACCGTTTAAGAAATAACCATAGAAACGAAGGAACCCACTATTTCTTTATTCATCTATATTTAAGTTGAATTTACATTTCTTTTTTATTTGTTTGATACACCAATACAATTTCTTATTTTTTTGTCTTGTTTCAAGGCAAAATAAATGTCTAAAAAAAAGAAAAAATCGTGGTCGGGAAGGTTATAGTAGCAAAAGCCATTGGAATTCTTATTTTATACATTGGAAAATTACGTTTTGTTATTAATAGATCGATCAGGAAGGGAAAAAAGAATAACTCAAAGAAAGAAAATCAATTAGTTATTCATCAAAGTTTCATTTATTCAATGACTAGGGTTAGACGAGGATATATAGCTCGGAAACGTAGAAAAAAAAGTTGTTTATCCCGTCAAGGGGCTCATTCAAAACTTACTCGAACTATTGCTCAACAGAAAAGAAGGGCTTTGGTTTCGGCTCAGCGGGATAGAGATAGGAAAAAGAGAGATTTTCGTCGTTTGTGGATCACTCGGATAAACGCAGTAATTCGCAAAAAAGGGCTATACTCTAGTTCTAGTTATAGTAAATTTATAAATGATCTGCGCAAGAGACAATCGCTTCTTAATCGTAAAATACTTGCGCAAATAGCTATATTAAATAGGAATTGTCTTTATATGATTTGATTTCCAATGAGGTCATAAAAAAAGAAGATTGGAAAGAATCCATCCCCCAAAATTGTTTTAATCAAGTTCCCCGGAGAATAAACTCCGGGAGGGTAGAGTAGAAATTAGTCTGATAAAATACAATCCATAAAAAAAATCAAAAAACCTATTCAAAAAAAAATTCCCCGATTTTTTATTATCCTACGACACAGCAATCAAATCTAGATTCTCATATTTTTTAAAACAAACCAGCAACCCATTTTTGAGTTAAGATTAGAATTTGTTTTTGATTCAATTATCAATTGTATAAAGACCTATTTTTTTTCTAAAAAAACCTATTTTTTATTTTCGGTTCTAAAATTATCAGTTCTAGTAGTCGACTTGATTCTTTCAAATTTTTTATTTTTGTTTCTAAATTTATCAGTTCTAGTAGTCGGCTTGGTTCTTTCAAATTTTTTATTTTTGTTTCTAAATTTATCAGTTCTAGTAGTCGGCTTGATTCTTTCAAATTTTTTGCGATTATTAATAAAAGGTAACAAAGATAAGATACGAGCTTTTTTTATAGCAAGAGTAATTAATCGTTGTTGTTTCAAGGTCAATCTAGTTACTCGCCTAGATAATATTTTTCCCCGTTCACTAATAAATTCACTAAGTAAATTCGTGTTTCTATAATCAATTCGATCCCCTGGTTTGATCGGGGACAAACGTCTACGAAAAGGTCGCTTGCGTTTAATAAGGAGTCGCTTAGATTTATTCATAGTTTGTTTAGTTTATTCCTTAATATAAAATATAATATACCGAAAATCCTATTTCGGTTGGACATAAAAAAAAATTCGAATTAAGAAATAGGATTTGGTTTGTTTATTTCTATTTTATATATTTATTTTAATTTTATATATTTATTTCTATATATATATTTTTATTTATAAAATTAAAATAAATATATAAAATAGAAATTTGATATTTCTATAATATTTATATAAATATCTAATTTATTTATATAAAATAGAACGAAAATAGTTTTGTCCCCTTCCTTGAAAGAATGATAGGCAGACGTTCGGTTCGATCTATTTCTTTATCTCTCCATGAATTGTATGTCTGTAACAATAGGGACAGAATTTTCGCAATTCCAACCGACTAGGCGTATTGTGTCGATTCTTTTGAGTAATATATCTGGAAATGCCCCTTGATTCCTTATTAACACTCTTTCGAACACAACCGGTACATTCCAAAATAACTTTTACTCGGGCATCTTTACCCTCAGCCATCAACCTAACCTCCTTTGGATTTTTGATTCAAGCCACCTTTCTATTATTATTTTCGTCCCGAAGTGAAGAAGAAAGGAAAATCAAAAAATAGAAGTTTCTAACTCGAAATACAAATACAATTAGAAAGATTTCGTTGCAATCACAATCAATAGAGTAATTATAGTAAATAAATTTAAGAAATACTCCGTAATCAAAAGGTTTCTAACTATATTTCTAATCACAATATCTCATTTTAATAGCCTGTATGATACCTATTACCCTAGATTCACATTTTCGTTTCCACTCTCCCCCTTTTTTTAGAGATTTTCATTCGAACCGGATCCCAAGTTTTTATGAGGTTGAATCTACTTTTCGTCTTTCTCCCCTCGAATATTTTTATATTATTAAAATAAGGGGGGATTAATCACAGATAGTTGATTCTATCTCTAATCTTCGTTACCCCCTTACCACGTCAAAAACTAGAATTAAAAAAAGGGGAATGTCAGCGCATCTGGGAAAAAACGATTGATTTCTATTAATAGACCGGCTAAAGCCCCAAACCATAGAGTACTTAGGACCGGTGCCGCGGAAAGATATGTTTTTAGATCCCGCATTGAAAATCCTCCTTCGTTTTTTTTCTTTAATGTAATATATAAAAGAAAGGCAATACATATCTAATCTACGATCAGATGCATAGATAGTTTAAAGTTAAAAAAGACTACTTTTGTTTGTACACAAAATCCCTAAGCTAAGTCAAATTAAAATAAATGTACAACGATCCGGTAGATAAAATATTTTTTTTTTTCAGAAAATAGAGTAGCATGCCCCTTCCTGCTGAGCATTCCCGAAAAGTATTTTTTAATTTACGACGGGTTTTTCATATATATCAAAATATTTTTATTATACCTTATATGATATGAGACCAAAAAGAGGAAATGGCAAGATAAATTATGTATATAGGAAATAGCGATGTGGAAAACAAGACAAGGATTCTTTACAATTACACTATAAAAACCAATTGAATTGAAAGGGATGTAGCGCAGCTTGGTAGCGCGTTTGTTTTGGGTACAAAATGTCACGGGTTCAAATCCCGTCATCCCTACCTAATTACTTTTCCTCTGAGAAGTAAGGAGGAATTTCATTTTAATTAAAATCGATTAAAAACAGAATTTCTCATTTTTTTTATCATACTCTATATGAAGTATATGCATGCAGGATGCAGATGTAGTTTTTTGTTACAAAAAGGTTTCTTTACAGTCTTATCTATTATGATAAGAAAGCGCTCTTAGTTCAGTTCGGTAGAACGTGGGTCTCCAAAACCCGATGTCGTAGGTTCAAATCCTACAGAGCGCGATTCCATTCTTGTTAGGTCGAATCGAATTAATTATCGAATTAGACTGAAATAACTGAGCAGTAATCTAGATTTGACCTCCTACTTTCTCTAATCTACAGGAGGTCAATTAAAAAAATATTTGTTAATTAATCTAATTAATCAAAAGCCCAACTGATCACCACGTCTGTATTGTAAATATGCGGTTACGAATAATCCAGCCAAAGTAATAGGAATTAGACCTAAGACAATTCCAAATAGAAAAACTTCAATCATTTCAATTCCTTTGAAAAAAAAAAGAAAAAGGTAATATCTATCTCTAAATATTAATCTGAATTGCCCATGAATCTCAATAACCAAAAATTATCAATTGACGCGATAAAGAGCTAAAAAATATATGGAATGCCACATAAAGATTTCTTGAGTTGTTCATTCGATTAACTTCAAATAAGTCCTATCTTACTCAGAACTATAAATAAAACGGAAGTTATAATTAAAGTCAATAGTAAAAAACGCAAAAAATTAATTATCCTAGTTATAGTAGGTATATTAAGCATGAAGGAACTAAATTAAATATGTTCTTTTTTTTTTAATTAAACTAAACTAAATTTGTGTATATCAAGGTACTTGCCTAAGTTTCCATTTTGAAAGATCGGGGGGAGAATAAGTAAAAATATGAATTCTAAGGAAGGAGTTCAATTGAAAGTTTTTGATTTATCAATTATTAACTATTAGATTATAGATTTCACTAACAAAGATAAAGTAAGAGCGGTAGAAAAAAAACGAAAAAATGGAAGCAAAAGGGGGAAGAAAAGATAATAAGAAATGGCATCGAAGTATTTATTTTAGAATATATATATTTTTCGAATAAGTCAATAAACTCAAATTTATATTGTGATTGTGTTGTGAATCTTTTATTGAATCTTTCTAATTTATCTAACTGATTGGAATTTCAGATAAAACTTGTACCTAGTTGTATTACACAATACAACTTGTATATTTTGTAGATATATATTATTGTTATTATAGAATTATATTTCGAATTATTTTATATAATATTTTTATATTATTTAATTTTTGAATATTAGTTTTTTATTTTTTTCCATGGGGAGAGATGGCTGAGTGGACGAAAGCGTCGGATTGCTAATCCGTTGTACGATTCATTCGTACCGAGGGTTCGAATCCCTCTCTTTCCGTTTCCATTAATGACTTAATAGTTGATTTATCTTTCGAATTTTTTCAATCTTTTTGATTTTTTCAAAAAAATTACAAATTATATATAATTACAAATATCAAATAGAATTTTTTTCTATTTTTTTTTTTTCATCTATTTTTATTTCTAATTTTATAAAATGAAAAATCAAGTAAAGAAACCCCCCTTTATTCTTCGCGTCCAGGATTGCGTCCTGGATCATTAGATAGAAATCCGAAAATGAAGAGAGAAACAAAGAATATCACTACTGTGTAAACAAAGAGTTTGAGAGTAAGCATTACACAATCTCCAAGATTATTATTATTATTTTTTGAAAAAAGAGAATAGAGAATCTATTTTTATACCGCATATCCTATTTTGATACCGAAAACCAAAGAAGGTAGTTTTTAGAAATCGAAAAGAATTTTTTTTATACCCACCTGTGGAGGATCACAATAAGGTTTTTCATTCACGGAAAATCAAAATAGTTAGAATGGTAAAAGGAGGCGATCCGAATCGCGGTTATCCAAGAATTCTCATGTTTGAATCAAGAGTTCATACTGTAAGATTTGTCTGATCTTATCAATTATTAGTATTCGCATCATTTTTCTCGAAAAAATCATTCATTTTTCTAGGACAAGATGAAAGATTTCATCGAAAGCTTACAGCAGCTTGCCAAACAAAGGCTAAGAGAAAAAAGAGTACAGGTATGACTGGCATAAAATCTACGATTGGACTCAAAAAATCGTAGGCTTCAGGTAATTTGACTAAGAAAAAACTACTCGAATAAAGGGCAGAATTAAGACAGATCAAACTTAAGATATTAAGCATAACAGACATTTTGTTTTTAAGATAATTGTATTTTGATTGAGTTCTTCATAGAAGGAAAAAATGAAGAAAATAAAAAAAGAAAGATCAAAAATCCTTCTTTTTTTTTTTGAACTTACTCACTCAACCAAAAAACTTTCCATTCTCTTTTGAGAATAGAAAAAATTCTACTTTACATACAATATCTTAATGTAATTATATGTAATGATCAATAAATTCAGGATAATTCTATATCTACATGCGTCAAAATACTAACAATAGAATCTAATTTTTTCTTTAGCTATTTTGGCTGGAATTGACGAACAATCAATAACAACATTAGTCTTTATTAGTGTCGAATAGAAATCAAAGTGGGGCGTGGCCAAGTGGTAAGGCGTCGGGTTTTGGTCCCGCTATTCGAAGGTTCGAATCCTTCCGTCCCAGAGTAAGGGCATGTGTAATTCTAGTAAATAATTCAAATTGTATTTTTACGTTTCTAAAGTGTAATATTGGATAGAATTTGATTCTTTCCGCTAATTATTCTAACCAAAATGAATCTTATCTTTTTTTAAATTTCACAAATTCACAAAAAGGGATGATAAGTGTTCAAATGCCGCGCAGATACAACTGAATCTGTTGGGGATTTAGGCAAGATGGGTTTATAGATTACACGAATTTGAATTCCAAAAAAAGGGGGTGTCATATACCCGGCCCTCATATTCATATAGAATAGAAGGAAGTTTGTTATTTTTTTATTCATTCCGGGAAAAGAAATTGTATTTTTCCAATCGATTTTTTCATTTTTATTGTTTTTATTGGATGTAAAACAAATTGGAATTTTTTTTCATTATTGAAATTGAAAAAAAAAAAATGAAAAATAACTTAATATATATTCTAAATCTTATGTGCCGACTGTCCTAACTGAACTAATGACTATTCATGATTCTATAACTTAATCAACCGCATAGCGGTTCCAAATTCGAGGAATGTTATGGTAAAACTTCGTTTGAAACGATGTGGTAGAAAGCAACGTGCGACTTGAAGGACATGATCTGTTGTGGATTCTTATATCCACCATTCTATAATCTAATTAAGGGATGCTCTTGACTCGACATCCTTTGTTCTCCTCCACTCGAACCCGCATTTTTTGTTGGGGTGTGATGGAAATAGTACATGATGGAGCTCGAGTAGAAAGTATTGATTCATTTCTTAAGGGGAAAGGGTCTAGGGTTAATGTTAATCAATAAGTTGGAACAACTTCGTAAGTATATCTTTGACAGAGATACCGAAAGGACCCCAATCAGGCAAGTTTCAAATCTTAAAGGAAATTTTGTTGGGATTGATAAAACCTTTTCGATAAAAATTATATATATCGTGTGGGAATCCGCCGTTCATATGATTCTTTGATAGAAAGAAATAACAAAAAGGTATGTTGCTATCATTTTTGAAAGGATTAAAAATCAACGAAGTAAGGTCTAAACCTAATGATTCAAAACAAAGATAAAAGATTCCGGAACAAGGAAACATCCTTTTATTTTCTATTTTCATATTGGATTGTCGCACCAATTAACAATTGGATTTGAATCAGAATGCAGAATTCAAATCGATTCTAAATGAGACAAAAAAGGGTATTCGAGACTGCTCAATAAATGAAATGCCAAAGGATTTTTTTTTTTTGGCTATTTGAAAGTTATTTAACTTGAGTTATGAGTATACAAATGATTTTCTTTTTTTAGGAAAGAAAAAGGACTTAATTCTTCATTTAATTCATTTGATGATTTTATGGACTTTTTTGATTTGCCATTCTAATACATAACTTCGAATCATTTTTCTCGAGCCGTACGAGGAGAAAACTTCCTATACGTTTCCAAGGGGGGTTGCCGTTGATCTAATCTATCCCAATGAGCCGTCTATCGAATCGTTGCAATTGATGTTCGGTCCAGAAGAGAGGGAAGAGATCTGCGAAAAGTGGGTTTTTATGATCCAATAAGGAATCAAACTTATTTAAACGTTCCTGCTATTCTATATTTTCTTGAAAAAGGCGCTCAACCTACGGAAACCGTTTATGATATTTTAAAGAGGGCAGAGGTTTTTAAAGAATTTTGACTTACTTAAAGGAAGTTCAATTAATGAAATAAAAAAAAAAAGAGAGAATGAGGTTCTAGCTTGGTATAACTTTTTTTATTCTTCCTTTTCTATTCATCTATTTATGTAGATTTTTTATGTAGTGCCAATCCAACACAAGTTTTTTTTGTTATACTTAACTTATATTTTTCTCTTTATATTTCAATTTCATAATTTCTATACTATTTCTATTTATTATTAATTATTATTATTAAATTATGAAATGAAATTTTGTTTCTTTTTACACTGTAATTGTAGTAATTGTATTTTTTATATTGACAAGAGTGTATTGAACAAATATAATTAATTCAATCGTGAAGTAAAAATCAATAAAAAGTGGTATGTCTTCTGCCCAATACATAGGTTTTTTTTTTACTTTATTCAAGGATTCGTTGAATTTGTTGCGATACAAAATTTGTATTCAAAAAAAAGGGATAATATTTTGTCTAGAAATGCTTTTTATTTTATCTAAAAATTTCTTGTATTGTCATCTGATCTCTTTGTTTTTATGTTCAGAATCAATTAGAAAACTTTGTTTGTTGGATTTATTGCTAATTCAAGATTTTGATTACAGATTACAATCAAAGTTTTTTATTTGAATTTTATTTTGATCCCGATTGTATCTACATAACATATCTATTTTGGGGGTTGCTAACTCAACGGTAGAGTACTCGGCTTTTAAGTGCGGCTAGGATCTTTTACATATTTGGATGAAGCAAGGAATTCGTCTACATCATCGGTAGAGTTTATCAGACCACGACTGATCCTGAAAGGAAATGAATGGAAAAAAGAGCATGTCGTATCAATCGAGAATTCGGAGAATATTTCATTCGTACCAAATCGGTACCAAACATTTTTTGAATTGAACGAAATGAATTCGGAAGTTTGGTCGATTGAATAAATGGATCGAGCCCTATGGTTCAAATTCTAGGGAAAGAAAGAGCAACGAGCTTATCTTCGTAATTTGAATGATTACCCGATCTAATTAAACGTTAAAAAAAATTAGTGCCTGATGCGGGAAAGGCTTCTCCCACGAGTGAATTATTTCGTTTTTAGTGAATCCTAACTATTAGATTATCCGTTTTCTATATGGAGATGAATGTGTAGAAGAAACAGTATATTGATAAAGATACCTTTCCAAAATCAAAAGAGCGATTGGGTTGAAAAAATAAAGGATTTCTAACCATCTTGCTTTGTTATCCTATAAAAAAACGAATTAGATGGAAAAAAATAGAGAATCCGTTGATGAATTTATCTGTCTCCGAGGTACTTATTATTTCAGAATAGAATACCTTGTTTTGACTGTATCGCACTATGTATCATTTGATAATCCAAGAAACCCCCTGCTTTTTTTTAGTTTTCGGTCTAATTTTAAATGGAAGAATTCCAA